GACCCGAAAGTACCAGTTGTCGTTGGCAAGCAGCATGGGAAGGGGGTAGGTTGAATGACGATATGGCTTGCTTTTGATCCATAGTAAGAGGAGGAAAAAGATAGAAATTCAAATCATAGTTTTCTGAACAAATCGAAGAACCTAATGGATCGAACTCTAAGAAAAGAACGAAGGTAAGACATGAATGTTGCATGGGAACTTCCTTTATGTCTGAAGCAAGGTTTGTACTTGGATCGAACTCCCGGGTTTGGGGCATTTTGTCTACCTTGGGTGACCTCAGGAGAGAGAAGGATCATCAATTAGTCTGAGCTATGGTTCCATTCCTTGTTGAAGTCAGCCTTGCTTGAAAGGGTACTGGTATGCACAAATGGATCTGGGTACTTCATTTGCAATCAAGACAACAGGAACATTCTTTGTTTTAGTAAATACTCTAGAGTAGTTTGAGGCAAGTCGACATTCCTGGCCATAACGCATTTTGAACATAGTGTTTTGAAATGTTCCCACTCTTCTCAATCATTCCTTCAATAGGTGCTTGCGCAGGAAGTTGTTCTGGCTTTAGAACCATTCCCCTTCCTCTCCCTAGTGTGAAGCCGTACCCCTCAAGAGCTAGTGTCCAGTTGGATTGACAGAACGCCCTATACCCGTATTTAGAAAGCCAAACAATGCCCCACCGTAGAAGGTTTATCCTTAGCTTATCACTGCATCGTTCCTGCCGTCGATTAATCTCCAATTTTTTTCTCTGTGCTCTAGTGAGTGTTCTAAATTCCTACTTTAGTCAGTAAATGTGGAACTCATGAATTCCTGCTAGTCAGGCTTAGGTGAAGTTCTTGCGCCCCCATCTGGTACTTATCGTTCTAGTCAACGAAGGAACAATCTTTCGAGGAATAACCTTTTCTGTAGTTGGACTACCAGGATTATTCAATAGTAGTAGGTTCAGGATCATCCTCTAATACTAATAAGAAAAAGAGCTTCCCCTTAGACCTTTAGACCTGACCAAGAGAAGTCACACAGGTAGCCCTCAGAAAGAAAGGTCCCTCGAGCTTTATTAGTAGTTACACGAGTGCTCAGATCAATACCGAAACAGAGAAAAGACATTAGGAGCACTCATTCCTTGTATCCGGGGAACTTTTTCATAAGGAAGGGGATCTACACCAGAAAAGAAGTTTACGGCCGGTTCCCATATAGACGCTTTAACTCACATTGCTTTAGGCAGTACTCTTTTTACTAAAAAAGAAGACTTACTGAAAGAGGGAGCAAATCCGTCACTGGACGAGGAAGGAAAGGAAGATCTGTACAAGAAAGAAAGTAGATTAGAAAGCGTTAACAAGACTATCAGACCAAGAACAGAACTGTTGGAGGAACAACTACCTAAGGCTTAAAATGACATAGAATAAGTGGAATCTCATGCAAACTGTGAGGGAGGTGGTTAACTTAACCGGTGCTTAGAGAACTACCTGGGATGCTTTACAAGCGATAGACCAAGGGAATGGCTTTTCTACTTACAGATATTCTGAAAACTAAGCAGAGCAGGTGACTTGTCGATGCAATTCTCTTTCTCTATGGGGTCTACCAGGCTGAACCTTTACACCGACCGATATGAGAAAGCATTCAAGGTCCTTCTGTACTGATTTCAATAAAGAAGAAAGGCTAGCTATATGCTTCACACATGCAAGTTGTAAGGTAAGGTTGTTTACTTCCTTCAACCTTGAAAAACCTATGGGCTTCAAAGTCAGTCAAATAGGGACAGCAGGAAGCATGGCAGTCTTGGTTCTTGTGCTCGAATCAATGGCAGCGAATGCAGGCTTTGAAATAAATTCTCTCACTTGTTGCGTTCTAACTTCTTTCCGTAAAGTTTACTGGAAGACTACTAGCGTCCTGCTCTTCGGATTACTCTTTCAATCTGCAGGATCAGATGACGAGTCCATACAGAAGGCGAACATTGAGGGACGGTCTGTCAAGAGGCGATAAGAAGTAAGAAGAGTCAATAAATCTGACTCTAATGAGTTGGAAGGGCAGTTAAAACCATGTTTGGAATTGAATCAAATAGGCATCCCGAAATCATGCTAAAGCAAGAGGCCGGCTAAGGTAATGAAATTCAACACTGGACATGGTACGGAAGTGATCGCAGAGAAAGAAGGCTTACCTATCTTGTCTTTCCCGGAATCGAATGTTCTTCTTGTTGTGTTGGGCCGATTGGTATCACGTCACGGGAGACCAAAACATAACTAGAGAGTAGCTGTTGGAAAGTCAGACGGATCTTTCTCCTTATCGTTTTCCCCAATCCATATATTTTCATGCTCTGATCAACAAGATTCAAAAGGTTCCGCCCGTAGTAGAGAGAAGAGGGCCTAGCTGGCTGGACCCAGAGAAGAATGTTGAGTTGAGGAGAAAAGAAGCCTAGCTTCAAAGCTCGATCGACGGGAAGGGACCGAAGCGTACATACAAAGATAGCGCTAGTTGGAAGATAGGCAGGCTCCACGCAATGAAATTGTTTTTGAATCACTTTGCGCTTGAAGAACATAAACTTTTCGTTTCATTGATACCGAATGAGGCGATGCTAATCGTTTCATGTGGTATGGTTATAGACCGTGGGAAGTAATGAAAATGCTTCGGCGGTCGGTCTCGGAAAGAGGAGCAGGTCTATTGTATAGAAGAAGCACAGCCGGTCCATGGCCGACCATTTCCCTGGACAGACTCGACAGAAAGCTAGCATTAGGTCTAAGAGTTTACCGGAACCCGAGTCCTCCTCTTGGAATATCTCTGACATCGTTATTATTGATTTGAAAGTGGCAAAGAAGGACTTATTATAGGCCAGGCAGAAGCCCTGCGTCTCACACTTTGATGAGTGGAACCTCTTGTCCCCTCTAATCCGCTGTGTTCTTAGCGTACGGGATCATTATGACTGGAGGAAGCCCATTCTCTTGTGAATGAAGCTGGTGCTCATTGTTCTCATAGTAAGAAGAGTCAACCAGGGAAAGTCCCATTAGGAAGTGCAAGGGGCACAGTAGTAAACCTTAGTCTAGTTCCGTGCTGTTCTCATTAAAAAGAAGAATCGCAGGAAGAGCGGTTAAGCGAACTAGGTCAGTCGTTCTCTCTTTCTTTATGTAGATGCCGTGGCTATTGGTATTATTAAAGATTATAAGATGTGAGTTCCTGGTGAACCTTACACCAGCGGAGAGACTTCTATTTTGCTATTTAATGCACTAGCGGAGACTACGAGCTGGAGGGATAAAAGAAAGCTGGAACCGTTCAAAATCAAAGAAAGAAGATCATACTTGAATTGGTCATTCAACCCATAAACATAAAAATGATAGTCAAAACCAGCTAGCTGCAGCCATTACTTAGGCAAAAGCACTTTTGCACTTGGCTTGGTTAGAACACCTGAAAATCTGAAACAACTCAATCCCGATCTGTAACTGCATCCGCTAAAGACTCTGTAACTCGGGCTTTAGTCTTTGTATTTTGATCTCATCAAACCAGGGTCTCGAGCTCGCTATCGAACGTGTCAATGAAGTCAACTGAATCTGCCATTGAATCTCTGGGACCGGCCTACTACTGCTTGGTCAACTTCAGGTCCGTAAACCTCCCTACCAGCGGGGAAGGCCGGCGAGCTGAGAAGTAAAAAGCGCCAGGAAGGGAGACCGAAGCAGGACGCCAAGGCCAGAGAGAATCGTGCACGCAAAGGTCCAAGCTCTTCCGTCTATTGGTAATACTAAGCATAAGTGTCCGTTCACTCCTCATGAAAAGGAGTAAGCGAATAGTCCACTTTCCCAGTTCATACCACACGTAAGCGAAACATCCCACTCCCCCTGTCTGTAGCAAATGAACCATAGCGAGTGGAGTGAACTATCTTTTCGAGCCGGAAACGGGATTCACAATCGCTAGAGTGCGATGGTTCGTTCGAGCGAGTGGATAGGCAGCGCTCAATTACGTTATTTTCGAAATTGGATATTGGTTGAGTAAGTAGTCGACTTAGACTAGGATATTGGATGGAAGTGGAGTAGTGACGAGACCCGCATGCTCTTTTGATGCGTTCCTCTCCTCTACTCTAGGAGGTCAATAGGAGCCCTCTGTGAAACCCGGGTCTAAGTAGAGGGGAAGAATCAAACTCTTATCTTATAGGGTAGCTACGAGATCCGGTCCCTTCTTCCAAGACAATTGAATCTCAATCTGTTTCAATGAGATTCGATGGAGATGACTTCCTTTCGATGGGTGCCAAGTAGATGCATAAATAGGTGGGTTGGGGGGAGAGATGAATAGCAATGGAACTTGATATGGATAGTCGGATGGCTAGGGACGAAATAGATTGGTTCCTCAGAGCTGGTTCGGGAGACCTGGAAATATATTGTTTTGGTACTCCCGATGGGAATGGGGTGGTTCTTACCCGTTTGGATATCCAGATATGGGCTTCGTCCCTTAGCGGGTTAGCTGGTCATGGAGAACAATTGATAGCTATCAGTTGGGCCGCCCCAGTTTGATTCTTTGTTTCGCCTCCGAGGACCCAGGAGATGGGGAATAAAGACTTGGATTTGGCTCATTGCATCCCAGGGATCTAGATATGGGATAGACATCGGAACAAAGAAATGGAGATAGAGATGCCTTGGCAGTGGAACATGAAATAGATGGCTTAGCAGGTGCAGGAGATGGGGGTCTCGATAGGAAGGAGGAGACGAGGGATGTTTAGTGCTATGGCCTGGTGGAGAACAAGAACTTGGATGAGAAGGTTGGAGAAACAGAACTCATTGTCTCGCTACGCCTCGATGCCGCTACAGATGTTGAGTCATAGGGATGGGGTTTAGAGGGGGACGAATGAAGGGTTTATTCCCGGCGAGGTCACTTCCTTTCCCGAATTCGTTAGATTGCCACCAGTTCCAGGATTGGGAGAACATAGGATTGGTAGTTGGGCTCTGCTCGCTTGGTTGGTCATTCCCTTCTCTCTTGGTTGATGGATAGGTGGGCGCATGCGGTGACTTCCGAACGAACCGGTCGATGGCAAGCTTTAGCTTAGCTGGCTAGCAGAACAGAACATGGGTTAATGGGCTCTTAAGGCTTGGGATTTGATCCACTCAGCGAAGAGGAAGTGAGCTCCTGCGCACTCCGTCGAGCTAGTCGCGAAAGCCTACGTTTGCTGGGAACGATTTACCTCTTCAGCCTACGAGGTTGGTTCTTCGCCTCCACCCGCGAATGTTTCTAGCTGCTTGACCCCGCCCAACGGAAAAAGAAGTGGAAGTGGACCTCTCACTAACATGTGTATACGTGGGTAATATTTAGCTATTCATCCTGTCTACTCACCATGGCAGAGAACCCAGGATTTGATATCCCGCCTGGCACGGGAACAGAACTGGGGTAGTCAAAGTCTCCGGGTGTCATTCCGCCTTCTCTTGTCACTGATGGATCGAATCCAAATGATGGATAGTTCGCCTCTGCACCCACTGCTTCTTCGGATGCTTCTCCCACTGGAAAGGAGGAATGAACTGAGACTCGACTCGAAGTGGACCCATTCGGTCGGTCTCGGCTTGGTTCCGTTAATGGTTGAAATGGATGATTTTTGAAGGACCCTTTCCTCTTTTTATACACGGCGTTGGAGCTTTCCCATTAGAGATCGTACCCGCGATCGAAGGAATGCGTTCCACCTCTTGAGCTTCCATTCGTGGGTTTAGAGATCGCTAGGGCCCACCACCTACTTTCTTCCTTTCTCCGCTGCTCAATGGTTCTAGTCAGAGGAATAGGAACTGGGATTCGCCCCTTCTCCGCCTATCGGGATTGGGTGCCGATTTCGTTCGATCGATCCGTGGAAGTTTGAATAGTCGGTTCCTTCATGAGGAAGGATAGGGGACACAGCAAATGAATGGTAGAAATCCTTCTCCTTTCTTTATTCATTCAGAAAAGACTGAACCACAAACTCACTCATGATAAGTCAATACGCCAATCTCGATTGCCAGCGTTGAAAGGGCACCCAAACCCATCCAGCCAGAAGAGAGCAGAGAATGATAACCCCTTGTGGAGACCCAGAATGTACTGGATTCAAGGATTCCATCACTGAGCGAAGACGAGGCTACTCCCAGTAGGTGCTTGGGCTACTACATCCCCGGAAACCATTTGATCAAGAGTGAACAGCTGAGAGTAATGGCATACTGAACTTTATCCCTTTATTAGGATTGAGACCCTGGGGTGACTGAATTCGCTTTCGAGCTAACTGTAGCGGATGAAATGGCAGCAGAGTCGTGAACAGGAAAAGCTTCGTTCTTTGTTGTTGTAGCTGGGTAGCCTCCGATATGGCTAGGCTATTAAGTCAGAGATGGGCCTTGAGACGGGATCAACTACAATTGGCCTATCGCTTCTGTAGACTATTCCTGGTGAGTTGCCTACCCGAAACTCGCTTAAGGGAAAAAGAGCAAGCAACTGAAGACAGAACATCGCTTTCTTCCTCCAAGACCTCTTATGCTTATGCCGACTCTCAATTAGCATCGACCCTTTTGTTTAGTCCCATGCGTCGCTCGTCGCTGCTCTCCTCCCTCTCCATCAACCCTCGGCAAAGAAAAGATTGGAACTCAAAAGAGTTGAAACCATAGCCATGCCATATGACTCTAGAAATTCCTTAAGAAAGCGAGAGAGATCACTCGTCAAAGCAGATCCCCCTGCGCTCCTTGAATCTTTCTTACTCCAGCTACAGAGCATGCCACTCTGCGTAAGACATTGAAATGGCTAGCCAGACACTAAAGCAGGAAAGGAGGGAACAGATAGCACTAGGCTCGTATCTGGGACATTGCCGTAATAGGATGCATACGGAACTGACATAGATGCCATAGAAGGAACTGGCAGAGGTCTTTCATTTGCATTTGCTGTGAAAGAATCTGACTCTCTCAATTACGATGTCATGGACAGATAAGATGAATTTTCAATGTTCCTTCACTTACAACAAAATGCTAACCATAAAGTAGAAAAAGAATAAGATAAGACTTGTGGCATACCTTGAATCAAAAGTCTGTCCTGGTCATAGGAATCTTGGCTAGAGAGTAAGAAGGGGAGAGCGGTGCACCAACTGGCGGGTCCCTCAGCTTAAGCTTTGTTGCCTGTTAGAAGGAATCACCACTTATAAAACTTATAAACCGGTGAGCGAAAGAAAAAAGTTGATAGTATGCTCGCTAACTCTTACCATTAATATTCTCTAGTATATTCTAGTTCGACAGCAAGGCATTTTCCGAAGCAGGCAGGGCTAGAGCGAGGGAATTGGCCAATGCTAACACCTCGCCCAAAGAAAAAAGAGGGGTATCTCGGGTGGGGAAGAAGGATACAATAACGTGGCATCAGCAATGTTAAGGTTCGCTACATCTGGGAATTGAACTTCCAATTTGGCTGGTGAGAACGCTGGCGTAATTTCCAGGGCTATATCCTCTTTTCTTTTAAAGGAAGAATCTAGGGTAGTGGTGAATACGGAGAACATTCATTCCCTTAGCGCGTTGGATCATCGAAGAATGGAGAAATTCCTCTCTCTGGTAA